CTCATAATTATCCATGACTGTTTATGTCTCTAGCATGACCACTTAATGAAATGTGGAGGGAATTGGGGTACATGGCCGATACGACTGGAAGGATTCCTCTTTGGATAATAGGTACTGTAACTGGTATTCTTGTGATCGGTTTAATAGGTATTTTCTTTTATGGTTCATATTCCGGATTGGGTTCATCCCTGTGATAATCCGATGAATTGAGTTGTCGATATGAAAGCTTAAGAACTCAACGGGCCTCAAATGAGACAAGAAGGGAATCCCGTTGAGTTCTTACGAGTTCGAAGTCTAAAGGATAAAAGAGTTTTCTGTTGTTTCAAAAGGCTCCATTCTATTTTTTCTACCGATGTTTTTGAAAAAGGAATTATGGCGATTGATTTAGAACACCTCTTGCTCGATTCCATGGAAAAAATAATAGATATATATATTTTTAGAGATTCGATCGAGTCTATTTCATCAAACTCTTTCTATACGAATCAACCTTTATTCTATTGGTTAGAGTATCTCATCCCAAGTCATTTAGTCGAAGTTCATTGCAGAAGTTCATTGCAGAAGTTCGAGTTACTCCAAAAATTCACCCCTCTTTTTTCTTGGTCCACCACTTGATGCGATTAGAAATTATAGAATTATCGAATAAGTAGAGACATAACAAATACAAATCTAAAAATAAGTTCTGGTACACCTCGCAAAAAGAAACTAAGACTAGAAATCTTTGACGAACAGAATCAAGAATCATTCTTATTTCGACACAAGAAAGGGGTGTAGAAACTTCCTTTTCTTGTGTCGAAGACTAGAAAGACGAAGAACCTCTCCTCGAATTATTTGTTCCCCTCATTTTCCCTGCAATTTCTCGCTTACTTATGTCTAGTATCTAGCCGAATTGAATTAATCAAAAACTCTTGATATTGCTGCATTTTCGTACATTTAAATCGTCGAATAGTAAGATAGTCGCACTGACCCAATTTGGATAAAAAACCCAAGAAAGGCGGGGTTAAGTCAAACAGTCTTTTTTACAATCTACATACTAGGATTAGGAATGCGGTAGGTAGAAAGACTTCCTGTCATCTCATAGAAAAAGGATAAACACGCTAAGGTCTTTTTAGCATTTCATTTTTCATCGCTAAGAGATAAAATGAGTTTGAGGCTTTTTACGAACTTGATGTTGAAAAATTCGCGAGCCTAGAAATTCATTTCGGACAATTGAACCTTCTCGAACTGTTTCTTTTTAAGAACCAAAAAAATTTGTGCTAAAATAACAGCGGCCAAGAAGAGCAAAAGACCTCGGACGCGGAATAGATCTTGAAGTACAATTTCTGCATCTCCTTGACCAAATCCGCCCACATTAGGGTTACTCGTCAACGGTTGATCCAATTTGATAGATTCGCCTTCTGAAACGAGAAGTTCCGGCCCTGGGGGTATAATATCAACCACTAGACGTCCATCCGATGCATCCGTTATGGTTACTTCGTATCCCCCCTTTTCTTTTCGTATGATTTTACTTACTATACCGGCTGCTGTAGCATTATAAACTGTATTGTTACTCTTGCTCCCGTCGGGATAAATCTGACCTCTTCCCCTGTTTCCGCCGACATATATAGGATATTTTAAGAAGTGACTATCTTTCTTAGTAGCGGGGTCTGGAGAAAGAATAGGAAAGGTGATTTCACTATAGTTCTGACCGGGAACAGGGCCTATGACAAGAATATTTTTTTTATTGGGGCGATAGCTCTGAAAAGACAAATTGCCTACCTTTTCTTTCATCTCGGGGGAAATACGATTGGGGGGGGCTAATTCAAACCCCTCCGGTAAAATAAGAACAGCCCCGACATTCAAATTGCCCTTTTTACCATTAGCAAGAACTTGTTTCAGTTGCATATCATAAGGAATTCGAACAACTGCCTCAAATACAGTATCGGGAAGTACCGCTTGTGGAACCTCAATATCCACAGGCTTATTAGCTAAATGACAATTGGCGCATACAATACGCCCGGTCGCTTCGCGCGGATTTTCATAACCCTGCTGGGCAAAAATGGGATAGGCACTTGAAATAGATGTCCGAGTTAGCATATATAGCATGAGCGATACGGAAATGGAGCGAGTAATTCGTTCCTTTAACCAAGAAAAAGTATTTCTAGTTTGCATGGTCCAATCATTGATACAGAAAATTTCTACAATAAATTTAGTAGGTTACTAATTGAGTTTCCTATCCACGATTCTGCTATTGACTGGAATATTGTTATGGGACTAAAATCTAGGATCAATCCCTAGGGGTCATCGAAATGGACAAAGTAAGGAGGATTTGCAATGCTTTCCTTATGTACAACTACAAAGTAAAAACCATTTGAATTGGATGAATTTCAGATTCATAGATCATTTTTCACTTATTGAATGATAAATCACTACAAGTGAGGGAGATAGACGATTTAAATAATAGAAAACCCAATATTTAAAAATGCTATCGAGAATGACTGGAAGAATACAAACAAGACAAGATATAATTTGATCATTATGAACAAATCCAAAATCTTTGTAGACAGAGCTAATTAGTAGTTCCCAACCACGGGTCGAATGAAATCCGAGACATAAATCGGCTAATAAAAGAATAGAAAGCGCTTTTGTTGTGTCACTTAAGTTATATAGGAATTCCTGCGTCCACGAGTTAAGAATCCCAAGTTCTTTATTACCTAAAATAGAATAACCACTTAGAATAAGGAAAGAGATTAAATTTGTTGATAAGTACAAAATCGTATGAATACGATCCTCGTTGTGCATCTTGATTAATTGAATTGTTTCGTTCTGGATTCCTCTACGAAGGTTTTGAAGAGGTGTTTCCGCGTATTCCTTGATCATTTCGTTCAAGAGGAGAAGTTCGTCTAATTCTATGAATTTTTCGAGAATACTCTTTTCTTCAATCTCGTTCAAAAAAGTTTCGGATTGCGCAGTATTCCACCAATTAGTAACCCAAGATTCTAGACTTTTATTAAATAAGAGAGAAATAGACCGGGGAAAAAAGACTATAGATGCAAGATATAAAAGAGGAGTGAATGCTTTCTTTTTTGCCATTTTTTCATCTATGAATTGTTAATGAACCCCCTCAGTCGGCGACTCGAGGCCCTCTAATATTTCGCTTACACACGAGTTCTATTCCAAGGTATCGAACCGCAGAATCTATTCAATCTTTTTCTTTGTGCGTTAGGCCTTAGTTCTTGAATCGAGAAAGAGTCCAGAAATTGACTTAAGAAACTACTTTGAATTCGAATGAATAAAGAATCCAAAAAATATTCTTTTTCGATCTATCAACTCAATTGGGTAAAAGTATCTCCCTTCGAGGCGTACCTGAAAGAACAACTTTAAGAAATGAATATGATTCATATAAATTAAGGTGTGTCGATTGAAAAAAAAAATTTTACATATGATCTATCTGAATCTAAAGTTTTAATTTCACCAAGTCTGGATTTTTCTATGTTGATTTATAGCTATTGGACTTAAAATAGAAAATAGAAACTGGGAAAGTTTTTTTCTCAATGGTTGAGTATTCGAGAAATCTATTATTTCAATTTGTTACTTCTTGTTATTATTGAATTGTGTAGATTTACATACCTATCAAAGACCCCAAAACAAAAAGCCTTTTGTTTTCTACTTATACGCCTACTTTAGCTCGAATCCATGTTCGGAATAAACCTCAGTTTAGTTATGTTATAAAAATTCGTGATAGAAATAGAGGATTCGTGAGCCCCTCCTGCTGAGCAATTTCCTCACAGTTCTCAAAAGACTTCAATGGGTACACGCAAGAAATAGGCCAATTTCGCAGCTTTTTGTTCAATTTCCCACGCAGTCAAATTCTCATCAGTACGAGTCAATGGAAGGGCTCCCTGTCCTCGGATATCCATATAAAGGACACGACGAGCAAAAAGACCCTCGGTAACTTCTATTCGGACGGACTGAATATCTTTTATAAGGAATCGTAGAAAGATACGCCGATTTTTCCCGGGAAATCCCCAACGAAAGATACACACGATTCCTTCTTTTCGATCGAATCGATCATAACCACTACCTACATTCCAAGAAATTGTGCACCACAAATAGGAGCTAATAAAAAGACCCGCGATCCCATAGAAAGACATCACAATCCCTTGTGGAAAAAAAACCATTTGCTGAAACGGAAATAACGAGATCCAAGTTCTACCAAGATAACTGGAAGTTCCAACCAACAAGAATCCTAATGAACCTAAAAAAAGGAGAACAGTCCAGCAGAAATTACTTGTTTTTCGAGATCCCGTTATAGGTTCTATCCATATATGTTCTGATCGACAACTCATACTTAATCCGGTTTCAGTTTCTTGGAATTGAGAGAATATCCCAAATGAATTTGACTTTAGTCTATCTGTTTCCGAAGTAACTCTCATCAACTACCAACTAGTTTGATAGGAACTTTTAAGAGTAATTCATTAAGGAATAATTCATTAAATTGATTAGATCTAAACTAATAACATATCCTTCGTACGACCCCACTAAAAATATCCACATACTCCATTTACCCATATATCATGGTTTTGCAGATAGAAGAGTTTTTCGATGGAAGCTGCTTATACCATCTTTCACTAAAACCGGCGTTATTATAGAAGTCTAAAACCAAACGAATGAGATTTTATCCCATCGGTTCTAAACAATCTTATTTTTTTGAACATAAAGAAATAAAGACGCCATTGTGATTGCCGGAAATACTAGGCCTACTAAAGGTACCAAAACAGAGGGAAAGTTAAGAATTGTCATAGAATGTGTACCTCGATGTACCTCTTATTATTATTTAATCGATATTCTATTATACTAAAATATCGATTAAATAATAAATAGTGTTCTGCAAATCCGTGTTCTTAATCGGACTCGAAATTTTTCTCTTTGTCAAGTTGGCGTAAACGTTCGAAAGCACCCGTCCAATATCCAAGCTCCGCAATATATTCGAACACCTCGGTGTCTTGGTGGAAGGCCTCGAT